TCAAATGGTCTTTTTGGGGATAGAGGGACTTGAACCCTCACGATTTTTGAAATCGACGGATTTTCCTCTTACTATAAATTTCATTGTTGCCGGTATTGACATGTAGAATGGGACTCTATCTTTATTCTCGTCCGACAGTTCTTCAAAAGATCTATCAGATTATGGAGTGAATGGTTTGATCAATGGATATTCGATTCTTTCTTCAATATGGAATCGATTCATACCAATTCTTCTGTATTATGTATACAGGTTTATCCTTCATCTTTTCTGAAGTTTCGATAGAAGGATTCCTCTACCAATGTAAGACAATCAACTCCATTCGTTAGAACAACTTTCATCGAGTCTCTGCACCTATCCTTTTTTATTTTCGCTTTCTGAACCTTTGTTTGTTTTCGGAAAACGTGATTTGGCTCAGGATTACCCATTTTTATTAATTCCAGGGTTTCTCTGAATTTGAAAGTTATCACTTAGTAAGTTTCCATACCAAGGCTCAATTCAATTAAGTCCGTAGCGTCTACCGATTTCGCCATATCCCCCTTTTTGAGATGAAAATCTCATTGTGATCTCGTTCCCTTTTTTCTTTCATTTATAGCGGAACAGTTGAATTCATTAGATAGATGGCGATTCCTGTCTCGAAAAAGTGTTTTCTCCTCTTTGTCTTTGATTTCTTGTCTATCTTCTTTCATATTCTATATCTATAGGAGGCTCATATTTGGTCCAATCAAAAAATATTTTATCATCTCTGTATCCGCAATTCAATATAGGTGGATACATACCCTAAACATATGTCTCTCTTCCACTCCTTTCCTCAAAAAATTTCAAATACTTGAACGGTCGATTCTTTTTTTTTTTTTTTTTTTTTTTAATAATATAATAAAAAATATTAAAAAAAATATTTAATTGTGATAAAAAATTTGAAATTATATATCGCTACATTAATAGTTATGTTCTATAATATAATATTTAACAGTTATTTGAAATTCTATATTCTATTCTTTAATCTTTAAATTATTAATTAATATTTTCATAATCATAATAGCGAATATGAATAGCCAAGAATTTAAATAGTTAATAGCAAAATTCTGAGAGTGAATTCTTATGTATGTCGAATTTATTTTATGTGAGCCTGCTTAGCTCAGAGGTTAGAGCATCGCATTTGTAATGCGATGGTCATCGGTTCGATTCCGATAGTCGGCTTTTCTCTATTTATTTTATTCGATGTTTTACATGATTGATAATGCATTTTTGAAATCAAAGAATATTGAAAAAAAAAAAAAGTGTCTTCCTCTTTTCGCAAAAGCCTTTCTTTTTTATGTTATAGGAATTTCCAACTATCTCATAAAAAGAATCCTTTTCTTTTTCTATATATAGAATATAAAGATAAAGAAAAGGATATTTATCCAACTCATCCATCTCATTATTCTTTAATAGAATAATACTTCAGTAAATTTGGCTTTATTTAGAATTTAGTTCATTTTTAGTTTAGATTTATTCTGTAGAATGAAATTTCATCAATAAGAATTAATAATAATAATTAAATATAAATAAGAAGAAGGAGTCTTTATGTCGCGTTACCGAGGTCCTCGTTTCAAAAAAATACGTCGCCTGGGGGCTTTACCAGGGCTAACTAATAAAAGGCCCAGAGCTGGAAGTGATCTTAGAAACCAATCGCGTTCCGGGAAAAAATCCCAATATCGTATTCGCCTAGAAGAAAAACAAAAATTGCGTTTTCATTATGGTCTTACAGAACGACAATTACTTAAATACGTTCGTATCGCCGGAAAGGCAAAGGGGTCAACAGGTCAGGTTTTACTACAATTGCTTGAAATGCGCCTGGATAACATCCTTTTTCGGTTGGGTATGGCTCCGACTATTCCGGGAGCTCGCCAATTAGTTAACCATAGACATATTTTAGTCAATGGTCGTATAGTAGATATACCAAGTTATCGCTGCAAACCCCGAGATACTATTGCGGCGAGGGATGAACAAAAATCTAAAGCTCTAATTCAAAATTCTCTCGATTCATCCCCTAATGAGGAATTGCCAAACCATTTGACTCTTCAAGCATTCCAATATAAAGGATTAGTCAATCAAATAATAGATAGTAAGTGGGTTGGTTTGAAAATAAATGAATTGTTAGTTGTAGAATATTATTCTCGTCAGACTTAAAAAAAAAGACTAAACTAATAATAATAAGGGTTCGACCCCATTTTGCTGCCTTTCGGCGAAGTAAATTAACCAAAGGTTAAGATAAATAAGGATTTGATCCGGATTTTTCTTACGTTTAGGTGCCATAGACCGAGAGGGATATTTTCATTCATTCCTTGTCTACTCTTTTCTTTAACAGTCTTTTCCCTACCACAGCCATTAGGAATAGAGAATCCATATCAAAGAAAGGTCTAACTGTTGGAATAGTCGTATCCATTGATATTTGATCTATTGTGATTAGTAAGATCGGTAAATTAGGTGAAGGTAAGGAGAGAGAGGGATTCGAACCCTC